AGAAATATTTCCATTTATTTATCAAAAGAGGCGTATCCTTTAAAGCCAGAATTGATTTTCCTTGATATCTAACATAATGCATGAAGAGATCCTGGAGAAACCATAGGCTAGTCGTAAAATCATTAGCAAAGACGTCTTCTACGGGAGACTTTATTTTTCCATAAAAATAGATTCGCTCAAAAAAGACACCGAAAGCTGTTAATCGTAAATGAGAAGATTTGTTGCGGAGAAAAAGCAAGATGGATTCGTATTCACAAATATGAGAATTATACAGGAACAAAAAAAATCTTGGATTACTTTTTGAAAAAAAAGAAATAGATTTATTTAGAAATTGATGTGGAATAATAAGACTATTCCAATTAGAATTATAATACTTGTGAAGAAAAAGACCTAATAAATACAAAGAGGAGACGTCTTTTACCCAGTATCGAAGTGTTTGAACTAAGATTACCGGATGAATCGGGTAAGGTATTAGTACATCTGATACATAATTTAAATGTGGGAATTTGTCCTCTAAAAAAGGAAATATTGAATGAATTGAGCCTAAATTATAATACTTTACGATTTTTGCCCCTGTTAAAGAAGATACTAATTGTAGGGAAAATGGAATTTCCACAACGACTGCAAACCCCTCTGATATTGTTTGAGAATACAAATTCTTATTGAACCCAAAAACTTGATTTTGCTTAAAATCATTAGCGGAAATAATCAAATGATTCTGTTGATACATTCGAGTAATTAAACGTTTTACAATCAGTAAACTATATTGACTGTCATAACCCACATTTTCCAACAAATTCGATCTATTTAAACTATGATCACGAGCAAATGCATAAATATACTCCTGAAAGATAAGTGGGTATAGAAGGTAATGTTTCCAAGATCTATCTAGTTCTAAATATCCTTGAAATTCTGCCATTTGAATTAGATTTGAGCCAAAAATACGATGGGATATATTGATTGGGTTATCAAATGATACATAGTACGATAGAGTTAAAACAAGATATTATTTTAATAAATAATAACAAACAAATGGATACCTCGTAACATAAGGTACGACTCATCAACAGACTCTCTGTCTTCCCTTTTTTTACCCAATTGGTTTATGTTTATTCTCGGATAAGAAGATGCTTAGAAATCCTTTATTTTTGCAATCCAATCGCTCTTTTGATTTTGAAAAAAAAAAAATTTTCTTTATCAATATACTGCCTTCTTCAATACACATTTATCTCCGCCACATAATGGAGATAACTAATAGTTAGGATTCAAAAAAAATTTTTAATACACTCATGGGAAAAGCCTTTCCCGCGTCAAGCACTAATATAGTTTTAACGTCTAATTAGATCAGGTAATCATTCAAAAATTAAGAACAGGAGCTCGTTACTTTATATTTTCCTATAATTGGAACCTATAGTTAGGTTCTATCCATTTATTTATTGGACCGAACTTTAAATTTCGTTTGAATTTCTTTGCTTTTTAAAAATTTTAAATTTATTTTTTCTTCCAAGCCAATAATTCAAATGATTTAGATTTAAACAAGGGTTTGTCCCTATTCCTATCCAATAAAAATGAAATATTCTTAGAATTCTATATTGATACGACATGCTGCTTTTTCCAATCATTCCTTTCAGGATCAGTCGCGATCTTCCAAACTCTACCGATGGTATAGACGAATCCATTGCTTCATACAAATGTGTAAAAGATGCTAGTCGCACTTAAAAGCCGAGTACTCTACCGTTGAGTTAGCAACCCGAACTAAAATAATTCGAATGTATAGATACAATCGGAATCCCAATAAATAAATAGATTGAATTGTACGGAGCAATCAATTTATTAAAAAAAAGCTTTATAATCAATTATGAATATAATAAAGATGAACAGATCTGATGAAAATAGAAAAAATTGAAGATAAAACTAAAATAAAAATTTTTGTCGACCAACACCCTTGTCTTTTATGGTATCCATTATTATATTTTAATAATTTTTTTTTTATTTTTTGAAATAAAAAAGACTTCTTGTATCACAACACATCCAATGAACCCTTTAAATTTGTTTATTTGAATAAAATAAAATCCATAGCACGGAGATAAATAGATTCATTTATACACGCTCAGATTATATTTATTTGATACACTGTTGTCAATGTGAATGTTGATATCAAAGAATACAATAGAAAAATAAAAAAAAAAAAATAATAATCAATGTCAAAATTGAATTGAAATTAAAACTTCAATTTATTAAAAAAAAACTAAGGATTTATGTTGGATTGGCACTACATATATACAAAAGGGTGTAGACGGACAAATAAATTAAACAAATTAAGTATAAAAAACCCAGGTTTATTCAATTAATATAAGTAAAAAAGGAAAGATTAACCCTTTGCTTTTTTTATTTATTCATCGAATTCCACGCCCACTCACATGGAACTAGGCTTTTATCGTTATATAAAGATTCCATTATGTAGGAGAAGCAAAGAAAAGATTATACAAATCCACCACACTCTCTTTAATTTATATATTTTTATATATTTCCTTAATTGAACCTTGGTTGGTGATTAAGGCGAAGTTCCATAAAAACACCCGCCTTATTTAAAATATCATGAACAGTCCCTGTAGGCTTAGCCCCTTTTTCAAGCAAATATAGAATAACAGGAACATTTAAATAGGTTTGATTCTTTATCGGATCATAAAAACCCACTTTACAAAGAGCTCTTCCTTCTCTTCGGGATCGAACATCAATTGCAACGATTCGATAAATGGCTCATTGGGATAGATGTAGATAACCTCCCCCGAGAAACGTATAAGAAGTTTTCTCCTCGTACGGCTCAAGAAAATTGTTGATGTATCAAATTCTAATGTCAAATATATCCCCCTAAAATCATCAACTCAATTAGACCAAGAATTTGCTTTCTTTATCATCATATGATTCCCCAACTAAAAAAATTAGTTGTATTTGTAATTTGTACTCTCATAACTCAAGTTGGATAACTTCCAAAGGAAACCTTTATACGCATTTCGTTTATTGAGCCGTCTCTAATCCCCTTTCTTTTTTTTGTCTATCTACTTTCGAATCTATTTTTATTATTCATAGTTGGCGTTGTTGAGACAATTGAAAACGGTATTTACTTGTTCTAGGATCCTTTATCTTTCTTTACCTTGAATCATTGGGTTTAGACATTACTTCGGTGATCTTTAATCGTTTCAGTTTTAATCAAAATGGCAGCAACATACCATTTGTTGTGATTTCTTTCGATCAAGGAATCGTATGAATGGTTGATTCCTGTGTAATACACTTTTGATTTGATCGAAAGTGTTTTGCAAATTCCAAAAAATTTTACTTTTGAATTTGAGACTTCCTTGAATTGGATCCTTTCGATTTCTATATCGAAAATATACTTAACAAAGTTATCCCAATTTATTAATTGACACTAACCCTAGATTCTTGTCTCCGATAAACGAATCAATACGTTCTGCTCGAGCTCCATTCTGTACGATACAGTTTACATCACAACCCCCAAATGCGAGTTATCGTGGAACAGACCAAATGATGTCGAGCCAAAAGCACTTTCATTCCTATATAATTACTATATAATATAAAATGGCGGGTGTAAGAATCCACAGCGGATCATGTCCTTCAAGTCGCACGTTGCTTTCTACCACATCGTTTTAAACGAAGTTTTACCATAACATTCCTTTAATTTGGAACCAGTATGTAATTAATTCTATTTTATAGAATCATGAATAGTCATTGGTTCGGTCGACACTTAGTAATCTATATTTTATTTTTTCCTTCTATATTAAATATAGTTTCTGAAAAAGTAACAGAAAAAATAAAAATGAACCCCAGATACATATCGTTATAAATAGGAAAATTTATACAAAATAAAGTTTTTTTTCTATTTGAAAATCTAATTAAAATAGAAAAAAACTAATAAAATGGAGATAAAAAAGATATTTAATAATTAAAAATACCGTGACTAAAATTCAAATAAATAAGTTATTTTTGAATCTGCATCTTCAAATAACTTGATAGTGATAAGATAAATTCAACAATTTAAGACTTCTTCGAGTACTAAGAACTCATAAGAAATCATCAATTTCAGAGATAGGTCACAAATCGATTCTATATTCATTTATGTGTTATTTGAACTAGATTAAATTTGTGAAAAAGATATGATTCTATAGAAGGCGAAGGCTCATTAAGAATCAAACTTTTTCAATATTATACTCTTAAACACAAGGTTGTTCAAAAAAGTAACCTTTAATTTTGATTTAGTCTGATAAAATAGAAACCACCTATCATAATATATGTCATATATATTATATGATATATATATATAGGTTTAAGGCTTCGATCATATCATACTTTGTTGGGTGTATGAACAGATACCCTCTCTCTGGGACGGAAGGATTCGAACCTCCGAATACCGGGACCAAAACCCGTTGCCTTACCGCTTGGCCACGCCCCATTTATATTTAATACTAAATAAACATTAATATTGATACTGGTTTTTCGTCACCTTCAGCCTAACTATTTATCAAATATATTAACTTATTGATAGAATTTTTATATGTGTAGATATAGAATTCAATTGATGAATTTATTGATCATTACATCTAATTCAATTAAGATATTGTATGAAAGTATGATTTATCCTATTCACTTTTGATTTGAGAATTGAAGTTGAAGGATTTTTGATTGGTCAAGTTCAAATCAAAGAAGAATTTTTGGTATATCTAATTTATTTTTATTCCTTATATCCTTCTATAAACAACTCAACTTATTAATAACTCAATCAAAATAAATAGAATTACCCTCAAGAACAAAATGTTTGTTATGATTAATATATTAAGTTTGATCTGGATCTGTCTTAATTCTGCCCTTTATTCAAGTAGTTTTTTCGTCGCCAAATTGCCCGAGGCCTACGCTTTTTTAAATCCAATTGTAGATGTTATGCCAGTAATACCTCTGCTATTTTTTCTATTAGCTTTTGTTTGGCAAGCTGCTGTAAGTTTTCGATGATTTTTTTAATTTAATACAATTTTAAATAATACTGCCCTGGATCAATTCAAATTTATGATTTATTCGAAAAAAAAATTCTAACAATCGATAAGTCTTGTCTTATAGCAGCCACACTCGATTCAACTATTTCAATTCTGGTATAGCTGTGATAAGTTGGGAATACCACACCACATTTCACTTCCGTATTCTGACTTTTTTACATTGTAAGACCTCTTGGAGTCTTACACAATATCTAATTGTGGGTATAAAAAAACATCTTTGGTAATTAAAAATGGAGTTTTTAAAAATTCTTTTATTTTTATAATCGAAAAATAACTTTAGTTTATTTCTTGGTTTGGTAGTAAAATAAAAATATCAAATTATAGTAGGGTATGCAATCTAAAATACAAATATACAAATGGAGAATCTACTCTCTTTTTTCTACAAAATAATCTTGGAGATTCTGTAATGCTTACTCTAAAACTATTTGTTTACACGATAGTGATATTCTTTGTCTCTTTATTCATCTTCGGATTCCTATCTAATGATCCTGGGCGTAATCCTGGACGTGAAGAATAAACAAGAACTAAGGTTTTTTTTTGTTTTTCTTGCTCGATTTTTATTTTGTTCTTTCGTAAAATTTTAGCTATTTGACATTTTTAACTATTCTATTATAAAGAACTCCCGAAACATTCGAAAGGGAATACAAAATTATCGACGAAAACGGAAAGAGAGGGATTCGAACCCTCGGTACGAAAAAATCGTACAACGGATTAGCAATCCGACGCTTTAGTCCACTCAGCCATCTCTCCCCAATTCAATTGACAAAAGAAAATTCATATGTTACATACGTAAAAAAGTAAAAAAAAAAGCTTAAAAAAATAGAAATAAACTAAAAAAAGCCCCTTTAAGTTAAGTTTTTACAAAAAAACCGTTTCTTTTCCTGGCTTGGCCTGGTCATTACCTAGCTGGGCCTCTATTTGTTCCAACCAATCAAATTCAAAAAAAAAATTATTATTTGAAAACACAAAAGCTTATTATTGATATTGAAACAATCATAAGAGGGGATATTTTATTTTATTTCGAGTCATAACCCAAACGGCATTTTCTTTTCTATCTTACTTACTTAATTTTTTAGCTTTCTATTTACTCTATTTTTACTTAATCTAAGTATTAGTAAATAGAAAGCTAAATAAATAAAATAATATACGAAAACAAGGGAACTATGAATTCTTGAACAATGCATTTTTATGTTATGGCTTAAATAGTTTTGTCAAGCCATAGCCTACAAAAATCTCCAAGCAAATGTTTGGTATTTAGTTATTGAAATGAGTCCTCTTTTCCTAATGTCAGTACGTACTCTTGTTAACGCTCTAATTTTCATGATTATTTTTTGATCCTATCTTTTGATTACGACCAAGTTTCTTGTTCGACAAAAAGTCGCTTTATACATAATAATCCGATTGTAGCGGGTATAGTTTAGTGGTAAAAGTGTGATTCGTTCGATTAACCCCTTAAATAGTTAAGGGGTCCCTTGAGTTGATTAATACCCCATTACAATCAAAAACTTTATCTCATAAAAAGGATTTACTCCTTTCCCTCTCAATGAAAAATTCGAGGAAGAATCTACATTCTCGTGATTTGTATCCAAGAGTCAATTAGAAATTGATAAATTGGATTATGAAATAACGAAACATAAGTTTTTTTAATTGGATCAATACTTCCAATTGAATGGGTATGAGTAATAAATCCATGGATAAAGATAGAAAATTGATTTCTAATCGTAACTAAATCTTCAATTTTTCTTTTTTTTGTATAACTAAAATTGAAGCAAAATAGCTATTAAACAATGTCTTTGGTTTACTAAAGACATCGACAAATCTTTTAGCTCGATAGAAATGCTTTTCCTAAGGATTCTATTAAAATAGAAATAGAGAACGAAGTAACTAGAATAGAAAGAGTGTTAGAATCCCCTTCTTTTCTATAAGGATCGTCTATAAAGCAGGTTGTTTTGAATGGATTCAAACATAAAAGCTGACATAGATGTTATGGGTCGAATTTTTTTCATTTTTAATTTTGTTCATATCTTACATTTGTAAATTTTGCCATCTTCCATAAAGGAGCCGAATGAAATCAAAGTTTCACGTTCGGTTTTGAATTAGAGACGTTAAGAATGATAAATCAACGTCGACTATAACCCCTAGCCTTCCAAGCTAACGATGCGGGTTCGATTCCCGCTACCCGCTTGTGCTTACTTTATCTCTTAGCTCTAGTCACTATTTCTAGCAACCTCTCTACTTTTTTTAATAAAAAATACAAAATTGAAATGAAAAGCGTCCATTGTCTAATGGATAGGACAGAGGTCTTCTAAACCTTTGGTATAGGTTCAAATCCTATTGGACGCAATTTATTTTCATATAAATTTTATATTTCTATGTCAAGAAAGCTATTTTGAATGATTTGAATAAGAGATGGGGGCTACTTCTTAGATACACTTTT